TTAAAAAAAATATAATAATAATATCTAATATAAATATAAATATAAATATAAATTATAAAATAAATATAAATAAATATAATATAATTTTAATATAAATAATATAATAAATTAAATATTAAATATAATAAATATAAAATATAAATTATATGTAATGTAATTATTAATTTTATTATTAATTTTAATAATTAATAATTTTTTATTAATTTAAGAAATAAAGAGAAAAAATGATGAAAACAATAAAGCCATTGTTTTGTTACGTTTCCATATTAAAGTAAAGTATAGTACTTCATTTTTTCTTTATTTTAATGCCCGTTGGTGTTCCAAAAGTGCCTTTTCGTAGTCCTGGAGAGGAAGATGCTGTTTGGGTTGACTTATAGTGCGACTTGTTAGACATATTGGTCATATGGGATTTCCCCGTTACCTCCCCCGATCGAGTATTCTCTGTTTCGCCCAATCCAATAGATATATATTCTATTCAATATTGTATTGATTGAACCATCAAAAATTCGGAGCGTGAAGCACAATTAGATCAATTCCTATTGGGGATCAATATTATCAATTATTCTAATTGATGGTTTACTTGGACTGAGAAAATTAAAGTATACAGGCTCTGCTCATAGAATACCAAATTGGGAATGGTAAGAGTAAAGTACTAGAATGGGAGTGTAATTGTAGTAATATAAATATTGATGTAAATGTAGTAGTAAATGTAGTAATATTAAATTTAAATATAATATAATTATTTAATTTAATTATTATTTAATTATTAAAATTTAATTATTAATTATTATAAATTATTATTTATTATATATTATTTATTATATATTAATTATATTATATATTAAATTATATTATAATTATATTTATAATTATAATTTATAATTATATTATAATATATATATATATATATATATAATACTATATATAATACTATATGATCTATACGATACGATTACACGATATAATTACCGCTTGTATCATAGACTATTCTTAGCCTTACTATAGAGATAATCTCAAAAGGTATAATCTCAAACTGTCTACCAAGTACTATGATAAATACATGGAATCGTTTGGGTAAAGGTATGAAACGAATTGAAAAAAAAAATAAGCAGTACTGAAATCATTTGCCCTATATGTGCAAATAGAATTCGGGCAAATATTCTCCCGGAGTAGAACAAAAACCTAAAATAATTGAAAGGACCCATTCAGTAACAAGAAAATTACATCGTGATTTGAATTTTGATGAAACAATACATCAATGAGAAGTTAGTTCAATAAGTTACGAAAATTCTTTTTTTTTTTTTTACTTTTTATACATTATAGAATATAGGGAACGGGAAGGAGGCCAAAACTCATGTTAAAAAAAAAAATGGAAGAAAAGCAAAACGCTTCATTAGAAAAACAGTTAGAAAAAAAAAGAAATAAGACTGGAATCGACACATTGATTTTTTTCTCTTTTGAACCGTATGCATCCAAAGGTGCACGTACGGTTCCACAGGGATACAATTTTACCCTAATCAACCGACTTCATCGAGAAAGACTACTTTTTTTAGGCCAAGAGGTTGATAGCGAGATCTCGAATCAACTTGCTGGTCTCATGGTATATCTCAGCATAGAAGATGCTACTAGGGATCTTTATTTGTTTATAAACTCTCCAGGCGGATGGGTAATACCAGGAATAGCCATTTATGACACTATGCAATTTGTGGTACCCGATGTACATACAATATGCATGGGATTAGCAGCTTCAATGGGATCTTTCATTTTGGTCGGAGGAGAAATTACCAAACGTCTAGCATTCCCTCACGCTTGGCGCCAATGAGTTTTTTTATAAAAAAAAAGAAGACTATGCCTTCGCTCTATCGAATATGAATCAAATAAAAAAAAAAGAATAAGTAATAATAGCATGGCACTTCGAGTTCGATATGAGCAAACCATTATTGTTTTTTCCTAACATGAGATTTTGTATTGAGATAATAGTATGAAAAAGAAGGGTTATTACCAATTGGATCTTGATCTTATGTGTCAAGAGTTAATTTCAGCGTCACAAACCATTTTTCTTCCACACCAGAAGTCTCTTTCTTATCTTTATGTTATCAGAAAAAGAGTAAAAAAAAAAAATGGAAAAATTTATTTTATCCTTCTTGGATCGTATCAAAAAGAAACTTTGGGATTGCTAAACCACAGACAAGATAAATAGATAAATTCTATTATATATTAAATTAGATAAATTAGACATATATATAATAAAGTAAAATAAAGCAACAGAACCATCATAGTATTTTTCTTTACTACTACGAAAGGAAGGGTGGTAAATGGATCATCTAAACATTTGGATCATATGAGTTATATTTCTTCTTTTCGATAGAAGAAATTCTATTGCAAAAGGAAAGGAAGAAAAAATAAATTCCATTGCAGAGCCGTATGCAATGTACAAAATATGCCCGTACGGTTGTTTAATTTCTTCTTGTTATTTTGATTCCCCCTTACTTTAATCAAATCGTGCGAGATACGCATAGAAGAATCGTTCATGATGTTATATCAATATCATCAGGGTTATGATTCACCAACCTGCTAGTTCTTTTTTTGAGGCACAAGCAGGGGAATTTATGCTGGAAGCAGAAGAACTGTTGAAGATTCGCGAAAATCTCACAAAAGTTTATGTACAAAGAACGTACAACCCTTTATGGGTTATATCCGAAGACATGGAAAGGGATGTTTTTATGTCAGCAACAGAAGCCCAAGCTCATGGCATCGTTGATCTTGTAGCGGTCGAAGATGAGAATACTGGAGATTATATATATATATAAATATATAAATTCTAGAATTCCATTTCAAAATTAGAATTTTCCGTGATTTGATAGTGAATAGAAATCTTTCATAATCATCAACCATCAGGTTAAGATCGATCTAAGCCAACCCACTCTATTCTATCTAGAATGAAATTATATAGACACGACATGCCAACTATTAAACAACTTATTAGAAACGCAAGACAGCCAATAAGAAATGTCACGAAATCCCCCGCTCTTCGAGGATGTCCTCAGCGTCGAGGAACATGTACTAGGGTGTATGTGCGACTCGTTCAGTTCAGATCATGAGTTTGAAGAAATAAAAAAAAATTTTCCAGTATCAATGAACACTACCAATGAATAGGATAGATAGAGTGAAAGACCGCCATTTAATTTACTATCTAAATAACTATCTAAAAATGAGGATCTATCATTTACCTATTATGTTATGTAATGTAATTTATGGTTTCTATTGGTGCAAATCCAATCACTCCGTTTTAGATGAGAAGCAATTCTCCATTGGTAGCAAATAGTTATCCATTAAGCGGAGGAAATAGTCTTATAAGAAGCAAAAGGGTTATGCTCCTATTCTTATTCTTGAAAAAAAAAACGGACTAACAGGGTCAGCTACCTAGCCAACTTTCACTTTACAGAATTAAATGCCGTCACTGTATGGATAGCTTTTTTGTGAAAAGGACTATCTAATTATAATTATAAAAAAAAATTATAATTGAAAAAAGGATGGGGTAGAGCCAAAGAGTGTGAACTATACAAGTTCACAATAAAATTCGATGAAATGAAAGAAGAGGCTCCGGTGTATAGAGAGGACCTCACCGTTTTAAAAGTTGCCATAGAAACGAGGAAACCCACTATTTAGCAGCAGTAGAATTTCTTATTTCCAGGCAAGATACCTGGAAGTAAAAATTGTGGTCGGGAAGGTCATAGTAGCAAAAGCCATTGGAATTTATATTTTATATATCGGAAAAATCCGTTTTGTTATTAATCGACCGGAGGAAAAGGATGACTGAAAGAAGAGAAATCCATTAGTTATTCAATAAATGTATTAAAAGTTTCATTTGATTTAATGACCAGAGTTAAACGGGGATATACAGCTCGAAGACGTCGAAAAAAAATTTGTTTATTTGCATCAACCTTTATAGGGGCTCATTCAAGACTTACTCGAACGAGTACTCAACAAAGAATGAGAGCTTTGGGTTCCTCTCATCGAGATAGGAGCAGGAAAAAGAGAGATTTTCGTCGTTTGTGGATCACTCGGATAAATGCAGTAACTCGTGAGGATATGGTATCCTATAGTTATAGTAGATTCATACACAATCTGTACAAGAAACAATTGCTTCTGAATCGTAAAATACTTGTGCAAATAGTCCTATCAAATAAGATTTGTTTTGATATGATTTCAAATAAAATCATTAATCAATCAAATACAAATAAAGGAATAAAAGAATCTTAATAAAATATAAGAATATACTATACAGGAAATAAGAATGATTGAAACAGAATTTCCTGGAGTCCATTCTCCGGGAAGATAGAAGAAAGAGAAATTAAGATTTGAAATAAACGAGCATCTTTCAAAAAAAAATTTATTACCCATTTTCCCTTTTTTATAACATTTTATAACACAAGAATCAACTAGGGATTCTAGGTTTTTCGAGCAAAACATTAATCTGAGCTTGAGTTCCTATTGGCAGTTTTGAGGAGTATGTCTATTTTTTTTTGGTTCTAGGACCAGTAGTTCTAGGGATCGACTCCCCTCTCTCCAATTGTTTCTCATTATTACGAAAAGGTAACGAAGATAAAATACGAGCTTGTTTTATAGCAATAGTAATTAATCGTTGTTGTTTCAAGGTCAATCTATTCATCCGTCTAGATAAGATTTTTCCTTGTTCACTAATAAATCGACTAATTAAACTCATGTTTCTATAATCGATTCGATCCCCCGATCCAATTGGGGGTAAACGCCTACGAAAAGATCGCTTGTATTTACGAAAAGGTTGTTTGTATTTATCCATGGTTTGCTTATTCCTTGTTTGTTTATTTCTTATACTTATATCTTATATATAATTATATCTTATAATTAATTATTACTTATATATACTTATAATTAATTAATTAATTATTACTTATATATATATATATATAAATATATAATATAAATATATAATTATATAATTATATATATATATATATAAATATATAATATAAATATATAATTATATAATTTATATATAATATATATAATATATAAATATATATAAATATATAATATTATAATATATATAATATTATAATATAAATATAAAATATAAATAAAATAATCTAGAAAATACAATTCTACTTTTTTTATTCATTTAATATCCGACCAAAATAGGATTTGGTTTGTATTATCTATGTGAAGATGTCAAGTTCTTACTCTTCCCGCTCCTTGGAAAAATCACACATGCATTCTGTTCCATCTATTTCTTTATTTCCCCATGAATCATATATTTTTTACAATAGCGACAAAATTTTCTCAATTCTAATCGATTGGGTGTATTGTGTCGATTCTTTTGAGTAATATATCTAGAAAAGCCCGGCGATTCTTTATTGACACCCTTTCGAACACAACTGGTACATTCCAAAATCACTATAATTCTGATATCTTTACCCTTGGCCATGAACCTCCTTTTCATTTTGGATCGACTTCACTTTTTAACTCTCCTCATTTTTGTTTTTGATCCGAACCAAAAACAAAAGAAAATAAAAAATCTATATTTACTAACTAGAGATGGAATTTTAAAATATTATTATTATTAGAAGTCGAATGACTTCGAAGTACTATAATATAAAATCTAATTACTATGAATTACTATAACAATAAAGAAAGAGAGTCATATTCATTAATAGAAGTTCATTAATATAAGAATATTAAATATAGTAATAATTAAGTAATACAATTTTTTCTAACTAGGAATTATTCCTTTCCTATCCTAATTCCTAATCCACATTTCTATTTCTTTTATCCCAAATTATATCGTAGATTCACTGTATTTTGACTGAGGTTCGATACACTTTTTTTTCCTATCCTAAAGAAAAGGGGATCTAAATTGAAGCCATGTTACGTGGAATGGTATCTCAAATCTTCTTCATTTCTTCACATATCAATACAAGACAAGAATTCAATTAGAATTAAAAAAAGGGGAATGACAAGGCATCTGGAAATAAACGATTAATTTCTATCAATAGACCCGCTAAAGACCCAAACCATAGAGTGGTTAGCACAGGTGCCGTGGAGAGATATGTTTTTATATCTCGCATTTTAAATCCTCCTTCTTCTTTGATATTTATTTATTTTAAATTTTTTATCTTTATAATTGATATGTATAATTATGGTATATATATATATATGATGGTATATAGTATATGCACACACTATTCTTCCTACATTAATTCTTTAGATGGACTTCCGGATACATATACATATACATAAGCATAAAAAGAGATATAAAAAATCAGGAATTCAAGCAGTTGGTCTTGCAATTATTTTTTGATGGATCGAAATGCATACAAGTGGGTGTGGAGAAAAAATATAGAATTTAGAGTGCTATTTCATTTTGATGTATGTCTAATATATATTACTACTAAATAATTACTTAATTACTATTATATATATTATATATATTAATATATTAAATATTTAAATATATTAAATATATTAAGATCATTATATATTATATATAATCATATATATTATATTATTTTATATTAGTAGTTGAGCTTGCACCAGCGCTCGCCTTCCTCTTGCGAGCCATACGGATGACGAGATTTCCCATATCCTTGCGATCCATTGCTCTCCAGAAAGAAGAGAAAAAGAAGAATCGCCGAAGGAGATGACTCGACAAATGAAAATGAGAAAGTAAGATAACTTCGGTTCCCAAGAAAGGTATAAAAGCTTTTCAAATTCCTCAAATAAAATAATGATTTTACTCGGAATTCAAAAAGCTTGGGGGACTTGTAAAGTGGTGATCCGTTCCACGCCCTGCAGTGGACGACACGTGTCACCACTATTTTAAAATTACCCAGAACAGCCCCCCTGAGGACGACCAACGGGTTCGGCCGCCGAAGCCGAACCCGCCCTTGATCAACGGGTTCGGCTGCCGAAGCCGAACCCGTCCTGGATCAAAAGGTTCGGCCGCCGAAGCCGAACCTTCAGAGTGGTTAGCACAGGTGCCGTGGAGAGATATGTTTTTATATCTCGCATTTTAAATCCTCCTTCTTCTTTGATATTTATTTATTTTAAATTTTTTTCTTTATAATTATTTTTTTATTTTATTTTAATATTTTAATTTTAATATTCTTTTTTTAATATTTAATTATTATTATTTAATATTATTTATATTTATTTATATTTATTTATATTTAATATATATATATATTAAGTAGTAAGGTAGAGGTAGTAAGGTAGAGGAAAAATAGGTGAAAAACGAACGATGTAGAAAACAAGACATGGATTTTGTACAATGACACTGTACAACAATCTTAAAAAGGGATGTAGCGCAGCTTGGTAGCGCGTTTGTTTTGGGTACAAAATGTCGCGGGTTCAAATCCTGTCATCCCTACTATTCTTTCTCCTATGGACAGTTACAAGAGATTCATTGAGTAAGATCGGGTAAAATTGGACATAATTTTTGCATACTATATGTACACAAGA